GAAAGATTGAATCCCAGATTCGACAAATAACCCATAAAATCGAGGGGATGGTTGGATAATTGGTTTATATGAATCCTTCCCGGGTTAACCCACACGTAAAAATGGCATTGCCAAAAATGGATAAGGTAATATTTCCATTGATTCATCACAAGGGGCGTCCCTTTTGATGCCAAAAGGGCTTTTCCTTGATACCTAACATAATGTATGAAAGGGTCCTTGAACAGCCCTAGCTTGGTTTGAAAATTATTATAAACAATTTGTTTTTTTATTTTACCATAGAAATAGATTCGCTCAAAAAGGACTCCAAAAGATGTTGATCGTAAATGAAAAGACTGGTTACGAAGAAACCCCAGGAGAAATTCGTATTCACATACATAATAATTATAGAGGAACAAGAAAAATCTTTGATTTCTTTTTCTTGATTTTTTTACCGTAAGAAAACTATCCCAACTATAATACTTGTACAAAAAGAGGCGTACTAAATGTAAAGAAGAAGCATCTTTAACCCAGTAGCGTAGGGTTTGCACAACTATTTCAAAATGGATGGGGGGAGGTATTTCTATATGTGACACATAAGTTAAATGTAAAAATTGATCTTCTAAAAAAGGAAATAGGGAATGAATTGAGCGTAAATTCTGAAATTTTACTAGCTCTTTCCTTTCTAAAAAAGCTTCTACTCGTAGGGAAAAAAAGAATTCGATAATTACTGAAAAAGTATCTGATAGCATTTGAGAATACAAACTTTTGTTGTACCCCAAAAATTCATTTTGGTTAGAACCTTTACTAAAAATAACCAAATGATTCCGTGGATACATTTGATTAATTAAACGTTTCCGAAGTAGGAAACTCAATTTTTTGTCATAATCCACATCCACATTTTCCAACAAAGTAGATCTATGATCGTGAGCAAATGCATAAATATACTCCTGAAAGATAAGCGGATAGAGAAAGTCACGTTGACGAGACTTATCGAGTTCGAAATATTCTTTAACTTCCTCCATGAAAAATGGAAATTCAATTTGAACAGTAATAGATTTCGTGATTATCAAATGATACATAGTGCGATACAATCAAAACAAGGTATTAGAGGAATCTAAAGAATAAACACCTTGGAGAGATGACTCATCAACGGACTCTCTATCCTCTCTTTTCCATCTAGTAAATTCATTAGAGGATCAGAAAATGGTTTGAAATCCTTTATTTTTGAAACTCAATCGCTCTTTTGATTTTGGAAAATTATTATTTATCAACAATCAATATACGGCTTCTTCTACACAACCATCTCCAGGGAGAATAGCGAATAGTTAGGATTTTCGTTTTAATGGATCATTCATTCATGGGGAGAATATTTTCCCGCAGCAGGCACTAATATATTTTTAACGTATAATTAGATCGGGGAGTCATTCAAATTCCGAACATAAGCACGTGGCTTTTTGTTTCCCTAAAATTGGAGCCAAAAGGCTCTATCCATTTATTCACTTGACCCAACTGAAAATTCCTTTTGTTTTGCTCTACAAATTTCAATCAGCACTGAGCTTTTCAAAATCAAATATTCTTAGAATTATCTATTGATACGACATGCTATTTTTTCCAGTCATTCCCATTTAGGATCAGTCGTGGTCGTACAAACTCTACCGATGGTATGGATGAATCCTTTGCTTCATCGAAATATGTAAAAGATCCTAGTCGCACTTAAAAGCCGAGTACTCTACCGTTGAGTTAGCAACCCGAAGAAAAAAAATTAGAGTCTATAGATCTAGTCAAAACCAAATTAAAAATTTCATTACACAATCACAACATTGAACTAAGAAAAACGGAAAACAAAACGTTTTTGAACCAAGACGTCACTGAACAGAAACCCGGTAAAATCAAACCAAATCACATAAAAATTTTAATTCTAGCTAAATGTAAAAATGGATAAAGCACCTCTTATCTTATGTTATCTTTTACTTTGATTCATAAAAAAATCTATGGAACGCAGATAAATAGATCTTTTTTTTATCCACGATCTAATTATATTTGTTCCATACACTGTTGTCAAGATAAATACTGTGAAAAATAGAATAAAAAACGACAACAAATTCCAGTCTAAAAAACTAAGAAAAACGGAAGGACTTGTGTTGGATGGGCACTACATGATTAAAGGGAATATCGCAATATTCTATTTATAGATTGACATTTTTGAGCTATTCTATCTGAATTTTTCTATCAAAAAGGGGTCTTTTTGTCGTTCTCGTGTTATTTTATAAATATAAAATGGGTTATGAATAGAGTAAGAGGGTAAATTAGTAAATAAAACTTAGAAAAAATCAAAAAGATAAGGGACATCCCTACACTCTATTTTTCGGTTGATTATGGAGAAGTTCTCTAAAAACCTCCGCCTTCTTTGAAATATCATGAACAGTTCCTGTCGGTTTAGCACCTTTTTCAAGGAAATAGATAATAGCCGGAACATTTAAATAAGTTTGATTCTTTATAGGGTCATAAAAACCCACTTTACAAAGATCTCTTCCTTCTCTTCTAGATCGAACATCAATTGCAACAATTCGATAGACGGCTCATTGGGATAGATGTAGATGAACCCCCCCCCCTAGAAACGTATAAGAAGTTTTCCCCTCGTACGGCTCGAGAAAAAATGATTTGAATTCTATCTTTTATAGTATGGAATATATGGAAATTGAATTACAAATAGATTCCTAAAATCAAATAAATTATAGAATAGAATCAAAAGAAAGCCTTTTTTTGTTTCGTTTTACCCCAAAAAGAAAAGCCATTCGTACTCATAACTCAAGTTAGATAATTATCAAATAGTTCAAAGAACATTCTTAGGAATTTCCTTTATTGAGTAGTCTTTAATCTTTTTCTGTCTCTCGTTTATAATTTTTTTTTTCTTCTCTAGTTATTAACGTTATTAAGACAATTGAAAATAGTATTTTCTTGTTCCAAGATCTTTTCTTTTTACTTTGAATCCTTAGGTTTAGACATTACTTCGGTGATCCTTAATCATTTCAAAATGGCAGCAACATACCCCTTTTTATGATTCGGTGTATTAAGGAATCATTCGAATGGTTGATTCCCACTTTCTACACTTTGAATCAAAAGAGTTTTACAAATTCGAAAAAATAGTACTTGTGGATTTGAAACGTGTTCGAATTAGATCCTTTCAATTTATATCTTAAAGATATACTTCTACTTACGAAGTTGTTCCAACGTATTCATTGGCACTAACCCTAGATCCTTGCCCCTGAGAACTAACTTAATACTTTACTTTATACTCGAGCTCCATCATATTATCTTCTACTATTCGATTGTAATTACAATCGATATAGAACAGAACAAAAGATGTCGAGCCAAGGGCACCTTCATTGATATCTAAAATGACGGATGTAAGAATCCACATAAGATCATGTCCTTCAAGTCGCACGTTGCTTTCTACCACATCGTTTTAAACGAAGTTTTACCATAACATCCTGTAGTTTAGAAATGGAATCATGAGTAGTCATTGGTTTGGGTCAACACTGGGTATATCGTAATCCATTTTCCTTGTATACGGAGTTGCTCTATATATATATTTTTCAAAGGAAGTCTCACTAAGAATGAAACTTAAATACCAAATTTCTTTTAATTTTATTGTATTTGTATAAGATATATTCTTATTCTTAATATAGAAAAATGTAGAATAGAAAGAAACTCAAAACAAGAAGTTCTTTTTTATGAATTCCCACCGAGAATTCACAGGAAATCAGTTAAAATCTTGAATTTCCTATTTCGACATCGGTATTTGCATACAGTCCATTTTGTCATCCTATCCTAAGATAGATAAATCTAGTTTTCTTTTCTAATTTCACCATCGATAGCCGGAAAGAGATAAGTAAAAAAACTGTTGTTATTGAATCTAGAACAACATATACATTCTCCATCTTTACTTTAAGTAATTTTTCTATAATCCTTACATAAAGAGACTAGAATGTATGAATACCCTCCTCTCCAAATTGTTATCTAGCTTTATAATTATCAATTCATTTTTTGAATTATTGAATTAGAGTAAAAATAGAAATGCTTAAAAGGGGGGATTCAAAAACTAAGAATCCGTTATATGTTATATATGGAATTTACTTAATCTTTTATTAATTATTTTATTTATGATGAGATTCAAGCAGATTAAAGAAATGAAACTGGATACTTTTTATTACGGGGGATGATAAAGCATAAAGAAAAAAAACATCTATTTTTCCGAGATACTTTATGTGAACTAGTCTAGGTATAAAGTCAAAGAAAACTGACTTGTTCTTAATTTTACATTCTAGAGAATTACTAATTAATCGATCCATGCCTTTCAATTAAAGGATCCAGGGAAAAGTTTTCTAAGGCCTTCTTACCTTCAGTATGAATAGAAAAGGTCGCCGGGCCTATAACGAAAGGAGTATAAATGACTTCTTTTTTTTATTCAAACTATTGGAATCGAAATTAACTATACTTGACTAAAAAAATGTAGCTATATCTATGTGTCAGTTGAACTCACTTAAGTTTGTAAAAAAATATGGTTCGGAAAAAAATTAGTAATTAAAGAAGAATCCCACTTTATCCAAGAATCTATTACTCTCTTATTTTAACTAAATGACGGTTTATTCAAAAAAAAAAAATTTATTCGGATATAACACATCTGGGACGGAAGGATTCGAACCTCCGCATAGCGGGACCAAAACCCGTTGCCTTACCACTTGGCCACGCCCCACTTCTATTTCTATTGTTCACTCCTAAACACTACTCTTGGTATGGGTTGTTCGTCAATTCGAGATAAAATATCTATGGAATATGTTTTGATAGATTTTAACACATGTCGAGATAGAATTATCTAAAAATTGATTGATCATTACATATAATTTAATTAAGATATAAGATATTGTATGAAAGTAGAATTTCTTCTATTTTGAATTGAAAATAGAAGGATTTTTGATTGGGTGAGTTTAAAGAAAAAGAAAGATTTTTAAGTCTATTTTACTTTAACTCAATCAAAATGCAATTATCTCTAACCAAGAACAAAAAACCTTTTGTTATGCTTAATATCTTCAGTTTGAGCGGTATCTGTCTTAATTCTGACCTTTATTCGATTCATTTTTTATTTGCCAAATTACCCGAGGCCTATGCTTTTTTAAATCCAATTGTAGATCTTATGCCAGTTATACCTCTTTTATTTTTTCTCTTAGCCTTTGTTTGGCAAGCTGCTGTAAGTTTTCGATGATCTATTTAATACTGCCCTAAAAAAATGAATGATTTATTCGAACATAAGATCAGATAATTCTTATCTTAGAAGAATGAATCCTTGGTTCAAACACTGAAATTCTTAGATAGGTGCGCGAACACCTCATTTATTCATTCTGACCCGATTTCAGTTGAAAAACTCGAGTAAGTTACCCCACAATTAGCTATTTTTGTTTTGGATAGTAAAGACAATTTTAGTACTGATGAATTTATGAAAATTCGTTTTTTTAGAACCCACTTAATTTCTGAGTATCAAAATAGGATAGTAGGATATATGTTATAAAAATGGCAAATCTATTCTCTTTTTTACAAAAAAAAAATGATATTGGAGATTGTGTAATGCTTACTCTCAAACTCTTCGTTTACACAGTAGTGATATTCTTTGTTTCTCTCTTCATCTTCGGATTCCTATCTAACGATCCAGGACGTAATCCGGGACGGGAAGAATAGAATAAAAAAATAGGATAAGGCTTTTTTCTTTTGTTTTCTTACTAATATTTTTATAGACTTTTTTGGATTTACTCCTTTAACTAATAACTAAAACAAAATGGAAAGTTGACTTTCCGTGAAATTGAAAAGAAAACAAAAATAGAAATTCAATATAAACGGAAAGAGAGGGATTCGAACCCTCGGTACGAATCACTCGTACAACGGATTAGCAATCCGACGCTTTAGTCCACTCAGCCATCTCTCCTTTTGAAAAAGAATAAGTACTATGTTACACTACATATAATGTATTAGATAAGGATTGAAAAAAGCATTTCTTCTTTATTTTATTATATTAATCTAAAGAGGGTTTAGCAGCAATTCCCGAATTTTATATTTTTTTTTATTTCGATCAAGTAAGAGTAAGTGCTTAAACGAGATCTTTCTAATAAACAAAAAAAAAAAAGAGAATACTTCTCTAATCTCGTCTGATTACAATCTTTTTCATTCCCCATAGCCTGGCCGGGTTAATACCTAGCCGGGCCTCTTGGTTTTCATAATAAAAAAACTCTTCTTTATTTTTGTTTTTGAATAGATATAGAGGTATGGATAGTTCGAACTAATTCAGAAAATTTGCCCAAAACCGTCCACCAACAAAAGCTCGTTAAACTAAGCCCTTTCTTAATATTAAAATCACTAAGTGACCTGACAAAAGAAATCAAGACTCTAAATTTCATGATTTTTGCTAATAACCTTGGGATTACCTTTTGGTCGACAAAAATCCATTTCTATACAATAATGACATTGTAGCGGGTATAGTTTAGTGGTAAAAGTGAGATTCGTTATATTAACCCCTTTATAGTTAAGGGGTCCTTCGGTATTATTTGTATTCCGATCAAAAACTTTATTTCGTAAAAAGGATTTAGCCCCCTTTACCTCGCAATGACAAATTCGAGGATAAATCCACATTCTCATGATTTTTATCCAAAGTTCAATTTGAAAATTGGATTCTGAAATTATGAAACAGAATTGTTATTGAATTGGATCAATACTTCCAATTGAATAAGTATGAGTAAGGAATCCATGGATAAAGAAAATTTTTTTTTCTAATCGTAACTAAATCTTCTCTTTTTGCGAGAAATTTGAAGCAAAATAGCTATAAATGATGACTTTGGTTTACTATAGACATCAACATATTGTTTTATCTCGGTAGAAAAAAAGACTTTTCCTCAAGATTCTCGCCACTCGAAATAGAGAACGAACTAACTAGAAAGGTTTTTCTAATCTTCCCCTTCTATGGGGGTCATCTATAAAGCAAGCCTCTTGAATGTATTCAAGATAGAAAAGCTGACATAGATGTTATGGGTCAATTTTTTTTTTGCTTTTTTCCTTCACAGCTTAGATCATGGACTTTATCCATCTTCCATAAAGGAGCCGAATGAAACCAAAGTTTCATGTTCGGTTTTGAATTAGAGACGTTCAAAATCCAGAATTGACGTCGACTATAACCACTAGCCTTCCAAGCTGCCGATGCGGGTTCGATTCCCGCTACCCGCTATTTCTTGAATTCTCTTATCTATATATAAAGTGAATAAATATAGAATTCATAATTTATTAATGTATTATTTTCTTTTTTTCCCGAATAAGAGATAGAAAAGAAAAACTCACAATGAAACGCGTCCATTGTCTAATGGATAGGACATAGGTCTTCTAAACCTTTGGTATAGGTTCAAATCCTATTGGACGCAATTTCGTTCCATTTTTTTTTTTTTTTACTATAGATACTTCGTTTAATTGTTTAAAAGATTACTG